TGATATGTTCAATGTGTAGCTGACCCAGCATTGCAGGGGGACTGAAGCCTGCTACTACAGAGATTGATAGAGATTAATTACTACCTATCTATTTGTGTGAAACAACTTGGTGTCTAAGGTGTTCTATTCCAGTAAGTTGAGTTTTACCCGGACTCCCACCTGAGAAAATCTTGGGATGTCTTTTCCTCTTGGAACAGGTTTAGATTACGACCACGGAGATTCAGTGAAGCCTTTATGCACGTTTACTGATTGGATTGAGAAACCTACGGACATTCCTAGTAAGATAACTGAATTGCAAGATTTTCTCCTTCTATATCTACACTTCGATTTTTTCTTTTTATCCGTGGAATGGGGGAAAACGGATACTCAATATGCAATGAGTAAATATGATTTGCATCTAAAAAAAAAAGGGTTCAACATCATTTGAATAGTTTAGTTTCCATTCAGTCATGTGGAAAGCTGTATTCGATGAAAGTCGCACGTGCAGTTTGGAGGGAGATCCCCGACTAACTGGTGGATCCACCCTACAATATGGAGTGAAGAAGCCAAAATAGTAGCCTAAGATACCATTGAAATAAAAGAATTGATTGAAATCTGACATATTTAGATTTGTAGACTCGTGTTACATCGGAGCAGTGTAGTGAACAGAAATAGAAATATCGAATCAGATCCAATTTATCGTAATCGATTGGTAAATATGCTAGTCGATCGTATCCTGAAAAACGGCAAGAAGTCGTCGGCTTATCATATCTTTTATCAGGCTATGAAGCGGATTAGGTAAAAGACAAATAGGAACCCACTGTCTGTTCTGCGACAGGCGGTGCGCGGGGTAACTCCCGACGTAGTGACAGAAACCAGACGTGTAGGTGGATCAACTTATCGAGTTCCCGTTGAAGTAGTACCAGCAGAGGGAAAAGCTTCGGCTATCCGGTGGTCATTAATCGCGTGTCGAAGACGCTCAGGTCGAAGTATGGCTTCAAGATCGAGTGATGAATCAATGGATGCCGCCAGAAATTCCGGTAGTGCCATACGGAAGAGAGAGGAGACTCATAAAGTTGCGGAAGCCAACAAAGCTTTTGCCCATTTCCGTTAGTTTCGGATTCGTTCCAACCCACAACGAATATATTGTGGGTTGGAACCGGGGCACAAACTATCTGGGAATCAGAAAACGCTACGAAGGAAGAAATGGTTGAGTGAGGGGTGAACGACGAATAACGGCTGTCTAAGCCACAAGTGGGGATTGGCAATTACTTCTTTTTTAGGTGGTTAATTGTTAGATCCTTCCCAATAGGATAGCGGGGGGGGGGGGGGGGGGTCCGATGCAGAGTTGCGGAGTGCCTCGCAAAAAGGCTTGACACATGACCAGTTTTTCAGAGACTGAATTTGATCGGGACGCGCATCATGTGGAGTAAAAATTGTTTGAGATATCGAGAAGAAGCCCCCATATCCGGGAATTCTGGAGACTCACTCAATTTTGGTTGACACAGATAAGTTTTTGTGATATATTCTAGAATAACAAGCTTACTAGCCTGGGGAATCACTAATTATCTCTTGAAAACCGAAAATTACCATGACCGCAACTTTAGAACGACGCGAAAGCGCAAGCCTATGGGGTCGCTTCTGCGACTGGATCACCAGCACCGAAAACCGTCTTTATATCGGATGGTTCGGTGTCTTAATGATTCCCACCTTGCTAACCGCAACCTCTGTATTCATCATTGCTTTCGTCGCAGCTCCTCCTGTAGATATTGACGGTATTCGCGAACCCGTTTCTGGTTCTTTGTTATACGGTAACAACATTATCTCTGGTGCTATCATCCCTACTTCTGCAGCTATTGGGTTACATTTCTACCCAATCTGGGAAGCAGCTTCCGTCGATGAATGGCTTTACAATGGTGGTCCTTACGAACTTATCGTTCTTCACTTCCTACTTGGTGTAGCTTGCTACATGGGTCGCGAATGGGAACTGAGCTTCCGTCTAGGTATGCGTCCTTGGATCGCTGTTGCGTACTCGGCTCCTGTCGCAGCTGCTGCCGCCGTCTTCTTGATCTACCCAATTGGTCAAGGAAGTTTCTCTGACGGTATGCCTCTAGGCATTTCTGGTACTTTCAACTTCATGATCGTCTTCCAGGCTGAGCACAATATTCTTATGCATCCCTTCCACATGTTGGGTGTAGCTGGCGTATTCGGCGGCTCTCTATTCAGTGCTATGCATGGTTCTTTGGTAACTTCTAGTTTGATCAGAGAAACAACTGAGAATGAGTCTGCTAATGCAGGTTACAAGTTCGGTCAAGAGGAAGAAACCTACAACATCGTAGCTGCTCACGGCTATTTTGGTCGTTTGATCTTCCAATATGCTAGCTTCAACAATTCTCGTTCTCTGCACTTCTTTTTAGCTGCTTGGCCTGTAGTAGGTATTTGGTTCACCGCTTTAGGCATTAGCACTATGGCATTCAACTTGAATGGTTTTAACTTCAACCAATCCGTGGTTGACAGCCAAGGTCGTGTCATAAACACCTGGGCTGATATCATAAACCGTGCTAACCTAGGTATGGAAGTCATGCATGAACGTAACGCTCATAATTTCCCCCTAGACTTGGCTTCTGTTGAAGCTCCTTCTATAAACGGATAACATCCGTATGGTTATCCAGCACAACTGGATGCCAAATCTCTTCAGAGGAGGAGGTTTGGTGTCCAATGATATGGAGATTCGTGCGGCATAAGGGGTGGAAAGAGTGGTAACAGCTTTTCACAATTTCATGATTAATTATCAGTTTCCAACCTTGAATTCTGAAAACTATTTGCAATATCCTTCCGTGATTTACTAGATTACGAAGTTTCCTATTCTAATTTGCGGAATGTTTGTAAACTCCCACCCCAATCTTTTGAAGAACGGAAAGGAGAGAGTGCATTCCTCATTTCAAAGATTTTATATCGTCTTGTCACATAGATACAGTTACTATGGATGTGTATCAACCGAAGGACCTATGCTTAACGGATAGATCTCGTTCACGTCCGGGGGGAGTCAAATAAATCAACAGAGGGGGCGGACGTAGCCAAGTGGATCAAGGCAATGGATTGTGGATCCATCACGCGCGGGTTCAATCCCCGTCGTTCGCCCATCCAATTGGGTAATTCGATTCCATCGCTCTGCTTGGAACGGAGAGGAACGGTTAAGGTGGATGGGATATGTGTGGGTCTCTTCGATAATAACAATTTAGAATTCCCGATCTAATTCCAGTTTTGGATACGACTATTCACAGAAATCACTAGACTCGTTCGAAATATGTATTCCATCCTATCTTGAAATTTTCAAGATTATTGGTATAATAAATCTGGGAAATAGATAGTATCTACTGCATAGAATTAATATGAAAAAAGAGAATAAGGTAAAAAAGGTGGCAAGAGAAAGAGTAGGAAGTCCAGATTTTTCATCTAAAATGTCGGAGTTAATAGAAGTCATTCTATTAGATCACTTCTTCGAATCATTGAAAAACCAATATCTCAAAGAATTTTTAATTAGTCCATCTTCCAATTATGAACCTTTTATTAGATTATCTGACTTGTGATTTCTAAGTTCACTACTTTCACGCAATCTGCGTAATTCACTAAAAAGAGATAGTGGCGTAACCCTGGAGATGCTATTGTTGCTAGCAATACCAATATCTATGCATCGCTTGAGTGACAAAAGATTGATCGAACCAAGTGTTGTATTAACGGGAGTCATTAATGGGGGTGACGGAGTAAGAAAAAAACAAGCGGAAAACCTTGTTGATTTTTCCTGTGACTGCTTTCTACGATTTGAAAGATATTTATATGTTGAAAAGAATGGAAAGAGGAGAATACCTGCTTCCCACTACTTAGGTTTGAACGAAGATATTTCTGCAGGTTCAACGAAAAAAGAGAAGCAAGTTCGCTACAATGGGATGATTCCTTTGGTTTCCGGTAGATGGGAGGCGTGCGTAGTGAGAGGTTTACTCCTTGGCAGAGATATATCCAAGGATGAGACTGAAGAGATTCGAGTATTTTGTAGGGGTAGGTGTTTACAAAATTCAAGTAGGTTTTTCAAATTCTATAACTATCTGGTAGTTTGTAAAAACAACCAAAGTGATTTCGACCTGTTACTCTTTTGGGAAAATCGTAACAAGCGAGATCCGGGTCGGTTACAAGCAACACAATTGAGAAACGACTCAGTAAGTCCCGTAGTATTAAACTCCTATAACGAGGCGTTACTTGAATCCATAAATTCAGCAGATCACCAGGGGGATAGATCGGGATTTTACTCGGAGCGAGAAGCCTCTTCCAACTTGTCTTCATTTACATCTTGTGAGAAAACGACGCCGTTTCGTGGCTGTATATCCGGATTAGATTGTGGCAAAAATGGGGAAGAATTTCCCATTCCACACACTTATTCACAAATGAGAAATGGATTAATAAATCGACTCATCGAATTTCTCCCAATAATTGAGAAATCAAATCTGATTTCTGATGGGGCAATAGTTATTGACATCAGTAATAGCGTCAAATCTGTGAAAGGATTTCAATTGAAAATGAGGGGCGACATGCCACTTACTCAAATATCTGGCAAAAAACTTGGGCTAGTGAGTAGCAGACACCTCAACCTCAATGAGATTCTTCCAAACTATTTTCAAATTTCTTTAGGTATACCTAAAGAAATAAGTAATCGAGGTGAAAATACTACTTTTCCAAACTAATTGAAAGAAAAGGATGACATACATTCAATATATTCTTTAGTTAGATTGTATGGACGAGGTAGAGTCATACCTCTCTACTCAGCATACATATCTCTTTTCTATGACTATTTCTGCGCATTATCTACTGACTATTTCTTCCAAATCAAATATCGGTTGAATGGCTGGGCGGGGATCGGGGGGTACACTGGTGCAACAAGAATTGTAACTGAATAAAGAGTATTGAAATGGAAAGATAAGGTGGAGCGCCTATTGAACGAATATATTCTATTTAAATATTATGAGTATGAAAATGTTCAGTCAAACGGGCATAGATGGCTCGATACGACCGAGGATTCGTCTTCTTTCCCTGTTGGGGAAGTCTTAAACTTGGAGGAATCAATTTGCCGTGTATCAATAATAAGAAACGAATTGCTGAGTAATATTGGTGTCAGTCTCGGTAGTAACAATCAGCAGAGCAAAAACTATTTTCATCGATTTCTCAATGTTTTATTTCTTTATAAAATGATTGTTGCTGAGATTACTCGCCAGAAAGTTTCGATATATACCATCGATTATTGCATCGAAAAATTGAACGATATAGATCTCGATAAATTGAACAAGATAGATCCCATGAAACTTGATCTTTTATCAAGTTTATTCGACGGTTATATTGATGAACAGATCCTTTTTATCAAAACAATTCTTGAGAGAAAAAAGAGTTTATTCATTGAATCCAAACTGTTAATGAGTGAGAAATTGGTAGGCTCTTTGACCGAGCTGGAACCTGCAGTGAATCCTATTTCTCTTGGGTTGCCCCGTATCGAATCTATCCGAGCAGGATTTTCAAGCGATGCTTCTTCCATTACGGGGAGGCAATTTTGGAATCTGTTTCTGGATGATTTAAACCGTGGGGGAGGTTCAACTAAAGATATGGGTGAGAATATTTCGAGATACATCTCCGATCAGGTTGATAAACTAAACTTTCTAAACGATTCACCTATACGGAACTTTGCTGGAAGCAACTTTATCCCGAGAATCAAAAGAGATCTCTTTCTTGGGAGATGCAACGGTAGTTATCTCAACGTCTTAGAAAACTTCTATGTGGGCTCCGAAGATGAAATCATCTCATCCAATATCACCTCATTGATTCATCCCCAACTGTCAGATTCGTTGTCATTCAATCTATCGAAACAAACAGCGGGGGGGGTTGCTGGTCACGCACTCACACCTATTTTGTCTAATCTGCATGAATCCGCAGCATCAGTAACTCATTCAGATGGACTTTCTAATTCTATTTCGGATCTGAAGAGGTTACTGGCGAGTTTGAACTTATCTCCTCGTAAAACGATAGAATCATCTCTATATCCGTGCAGTAGCAATCGAGTTTATTTGGAGAAGACGTCGACAAACTCCGATTCGTCGTCGGATCGGCGACCCCAACCCCGTCTCGAGAATCTAGTATTGGATCGAGTCTATCAGAAGAATTTGTCTATTAAGTATTTCTGGGAACCGGAAGAATTGGAAACATCTTATTGGTCGCTAAGACTCCCATTATGCAGCGATGTAACATCGAGATCTCTAGCAGAATCAATTGGCAAGGAGGTTGCATACGAAGATATAGACTTTGCGGATCAATCTATCCGGAAGGAGGCTACATTCCACTCTATCAATTTCAATGAATTATTAGAAGATTTGAACAGATATAAGATCTCTTGGATCTTTTGGAAAGACAATATCGGTGAAAAATGGAGCTTATTTAGAGATTACATACCTTGGTTTTTTACCCCCACCTGGTGGAGATACTTCTACGATCTGATTAGAGAAACATATCCAGAAATAGTACTTAAGATAAGTTATGACTCAACTCATAATTTTCCTGGAATTTATAAAAGAATGGCTGAGGATGTAGTGGATGGCGCGAAAGCCTACTTATTCCAAAGACTGCAAAGCCTAGGATTGAGATTCGACAACGATTCCATCAATACTATAGTATCCGAGATAGGTCTTCTCATTTTCGAAGAAATTCCTGATGAAGCGGAGATTCTACATTCGGGGGGATGGCCAGTATCTCAATTCTCCAATAGGTCTATCTTTTATTACTTCATTTTTTCAGTATTAATTGTTCTTGCATTATTCAAACACCCTTTGTCTGCCGTTTCGGGTTCCAATTCCTTTCATTCATGGAAACGTTTCAATACTATTGAATATTTGACAGACCCAACGCGTGGATCCTATTTGAAAGAGGTAATGCATTCCCCTTCGACAAGCTAAATGTCAACGAGAGATCTACTAATCCATTCTTTGAATAGATTCTTGAATTATCTAAATAATATAATCTTTTTCTTCTTTGTGAAAGATGAACTCAATTCATGGATGTTTCATGAAGAAAGTTCCGATATCCTAGATAGTAAGAAAGAACTACTGACTCAACATTTAGTGACGAATAAGATTCTTTATAGGTATGTGTCGAAATTGAATTCCAATTATGATTTATTGAGCAACGGGATTTCTCATGAACCTTATCCACAAGAAAGATCTAATGTTTTGGCATATTTACGGCAATTCTGGCAAAATGATCTATTGACTCACAAGATCCGTAAGTTGGATCTTGCGGAGAAGTGGACTTTTTCCGCCCTCGAGAGAAATATTCTATTTTCAGTAACAACAAGACGAAGAGGCAGTCTACTAACTATGCCATGTCATGACATACCTGTCTCACTCCAATCGGGATTATTACCATCTAAAGGGATTTTGCTAGTGGGACCCATAGAAACTGGCCGATCTTCCATTATTAGAGATGTAGCATTCGATTCCTACTTTCCAGTGGTGAAACTACCACTGAAGACGCTGATATACAACCGATCCTTCTTTAATAATGTACGTGGAAATTTCATCTCGAAAGAAAGCGTACACCGATTAAATCTCGTTTTTGAAATGGCGAAGGAGATGTCTCCCTGTACACTATGGATTCAAGATATTCATGAATTGAATATTCATCGTTCGTATCATAAGCTAGAAGCTGATCCCAAATTCTTACTTTGCCAAATATTGAAAAGTATTGGTGACAGGCGCGGCAATTCCAACATCCGCAAGAATGTTGTTATCGCTACGACTCACGTACCTGCGAGGATAGATCCAGCTCCAGTAGCTCCGAACCGGTTAAACTAATTAATAAATTTTCGAAAATCCAACGGGTATCAACGTCAGAAAGAATTCTCAATCCTATTACGTATCAAAGGTTGCGAAATGGAGGCTAATCCGCCCCTTTCTCTTATTGAAGGTACTGGGTCTGGAACTACGGGTTATAGTAAACGAGATCTACTCTTTCTTGCTAATGAGGCGTTATTAATAGGTACTTCCAAAAGAAGTAAGATTATATGTAGCGACGCAATTGAATTAGCTTCGCATAGACAACATTTGGCTGCTAGTGATATGGGCAATGGGATAGAATCCGGTTCTGAATGGGAGATCTTTTCTCACGAGATAGAGGAAGTTACTTCAAAGAATAGTTTGATAGATACTTATCTCACGAATACATATATTGGTCGTGACGCGTTAAAGATGCGATTTTATTATTTGTCTAACTGGTATGTGGAACCTTCAATAACCGAGTCAACATTTCATGAATTCACTCTATTTTCGCATATCCTAGGGATACTAGCTGGATTAGTAGCTCGCGATTCGCTCCAAATGGGTATGAGAAAGAGAGAAAATTTTATTGTTATTGACAAACTCGTAGAGAATGACTTGAACCTAGCTTGTGGTGTACTGGAAAACCTATCGACTAATTTCTCACGTTCAGAAATTTGTAGAGGCGGAAGTCGACGCAGTAGTAGTCTTTCCTTTTACGTTCCTATCGGTAAACCCAAGTATTGTTCAGGTGTAACCTCTACAAGTCGTTCTTCTCAATTTATGAGAAGGGGGGGGGTTAGCCGTCTAACCGACTTCGAACTGCAACAGTCACCCGAGCTAAGAAACTCAAGTCCGACGGAAGTGTCGCGCGAGATCACTTGGTCCCGTAAGGCTTGGCGTCTCCGTTTCCTGCGAAGCGGAGCTTATGAATTGATGAGGGTATCATCTGAACCCAATCATTTGTATAATCTAATTCTCCTTTACCAAAATCGGAATTATATACCCCAACAAGATTTCGAATTCAATAAGATTAGGGGTGACAAAAGTCAATGGTGTGACAAAAGCGGATATCTATTTAGTTTTGAAAAATCTGCGACTAATGTAACAGATAAATTGATTAAAAGATTGGAAAATCGGTTGGATAATATGTTGCTACGCGAGCAATTTCTCGATTTGGGAATATCCGGCGACTCCTCCAATGAATATGAAACACACTGTAATCGATTAGATGAAACGACTCGACTCTTCGGGGGGCGCTTCATCTGGGACCCCATGCTTCTGTTCCAACCAGATCCTAACATTCCTTCCTCGCGTCGCAGCCTGTTGCCGACGAAGAAACTGGCGCGGAGGCTTTATACCATTTACGGTATGAGAAGGCAGCACCTTAATAAAAGGTCAAATAAAAAGATTAAAGATTTCTTTCTCTATAGTGAAGATAATCCGAAATTGAAACCTGACTCATCTATTAAGCGGTGGAATAATCTACCTTTGGATGATGAAGAGGAGCGAGATTCCGAATACGTCAAAGAAACTTCCTTTATGGATATACATCTGCAATATCCGCAGACATTTAATCCCGCTCGCTTTGATTCCTACGTGGTAGCAGAAGATTTTCCAGAGCGATTTATTCGGTTTAGGCTTCTGGTTCATAGAAACAAATGGATGAGGCGAAACTGTTGCCCAGTTCCGGATTTTCTTATCTATAATATGTTGCTTGAAATTTATTCCTATCTATTCAACCCGTTCTGGTTTGGTGGGGCATCACCGGATCGAACTACGAAACAATTTTTTCACGAAAGTTCATAGAACAAATCTTAGATACCCTTCATTCTGTCTGGATCTTTAGCAATAAAATTAGGAGCCAAATCAGTAAAAGGAAGATCTATATTTTACTTCTACTTATAGAGATAATTCTGTTGTAGCATTTCAAATAGTTAAGGAACTTAAGGCCATTTCCTATATGAATCTTTCTGCTTAGAAAGAAGATTGAGAAGGAGCAATAGCTTATTCCATAGGGATTTATTTTGCAAAACCGCTTCTTAACATCACTCTTGGAATAGATCCTTCCTAAAATTGCGGATTTACCCCCCCCCAGATGGCTTATTGATTCGCTCATTCCAATCATTCAATACACCGGAATTGAGGGGGGGTGAGAAAAGGGACGCACAAATCAATTTTTCCCCAATTGTTAGGGCTGGAAGTAAGCATGATAGTGAATCATTCACTGGTTGGTGGGTCATGGTTCAACGCGATTTGCTTCGGCATATGGGGGAGACGCAACTACCCAATTAGTAGGAATTATTGACTGACGTAGATTTGGACGAATCTCCCCGGGTAGGATTCGAACCTATGACCAATCGGTTAACAGCCGACCGCTCTACCGCTGAGCTACCGAGGAAAGTCGCAGGGAATTCAGTCTCGTACACACTCAAAGACCTTTGCTCTTTGAACCGCTTCTAAACCTGTAACAGGTTAAGCTTCCCCCGACATGTTGTGAAGTAGACTTTGCGTACACTCTAACCTTCATTATAGTAGAAGGCGGTGGCGATAGCAACCCCATTTGAATGGAAGGGTCCCCCAATCATGGGATAGGGGGGGGGGGGCAACCGGTCGATTGAGATGAATCCCACAAGCCCCCCCCACGATCTGTATCGATCGGTCACTAATTCTAATTAGTACTTCCTATTCCCCCCCTCCAAGAAGCGTGGTAGAATAGCCGCGGGATTCTCCTACCTCGTAGCGTAAAAACAAGTAATATTATTGAGGAACAAAAAGGAGAGATATAGAGATGGGGAAGATGAAAAATAGTCGGGAGAAATGAACACGAATTGGAGCTTCGTGAAACGAAAGTAGCAGTTTACGGCAAGGGCGGAATTGGGAAATCAACAACTAGCTGCAACGAAAAAATAGTTCCGATAATTAACCCAAATAGATATTGGGATATTCTTCCATTTTTTGCATGTCGTATACTCTCTCCACCAAAAATATTTGATGCACCAGTTCCGTTGATCAATCCATCAATTATCCATTGATCAAAATGTAAAATGAACTTGCTAATTGAAAATAAACTCCGCACAAAGTAAATCTTGTAAAAATAATCGATATAACCTCTACTCATGGACCAATCTCTGACAGAAACTAAAAAAATATTTACTACTCCTCTCCTTTTTAACTTTTCATTATCTTTTGTATTAAAAACCTTACCAAATTGTCCATAAACTTTGAAGGAAATTGATAACCCAATAAGAGATAAACTAAGTGAAGGGATTGAACTTATTAATACTTCTGCCAATTTTTCAAAATGGTTATTAACTTCGGAGAAAGACAAGATAGAAATCAGCCAATCAAGCAGGAAGTTCAGACCATATCCTTTTTGAGTTGAATCAATTCCGATCAATCCACCGAATAGGGTGGGTATCGCCAAAATAATGAGAGGCAATACCATACAAAAATTTGATTCTTGGGGATATAGCAAATTTTGTTCAGAATAAGATTGATCTTTTTTCGAGATAGACACGGTCGTAAAGTTTACTATTTTTGTAAATTCTTCTCGTTTTATCTCTGCTGAAGTGAAATTATTACCGGTTCGTCTAGTAAGTAGGTCCAATTGAGCCCTACCCCACGAATGAATCACATATTCAGATGGAGAAGAGATATAAGATTCAATGTAATTTATTTGATTGGCACGGAAATCTCCCTCAAATGTTAAAAGATAGATACGAAACATATAAAATGCAGTAAGTCCTGCTGTACCAGAAGCTATTAACCCAAGATAGGGGGAGTTTAACCAACTTTCTGTAATAATTTGATCCTTGGACCAAAAACAAGCGAGTGGAGGTATGCCACATAAAGAAAGAGTGCCTGAAAGAAAAGTAATTCCAGTAATTGGCATATATTTTCGCAAACCGCCCATGAAAAATATATTTTGACTTTTATCGGGGGAGTATCCAACCACTTTTTCCATAGAATGAATAACTGAGCCGGAACCCAAAAATGACAAAGCTTTTGAATAAGCGTGAGTAATGAGATGAAACAAAGCAGATTGGGAAGCACCGATACCCAAAGCCAGTACCATATATCCTAATTGAGACATGGTCGAGTAAGCCAGACCCCTTTTTAGGTCCTTCTGGGCAAGAGCTAACGTGGCACCCGATAAGGTTGTTACTCCACCTACCCAAGAAATAGTAGACATAGCTAGAGGCAATGTCGAAATAAGCTCGAAAATTCGAGCTAGCAAAAAAATTCCGGCAGCCACCATAGTAGCTGCATGAATAAGAGCCGATATAGGGGTCGGTCCCTCCGTAGCGTCTGGTAACCATACATGAAGTGGAAATTGAGCAGACTTGGCAATCGGACCTAAGAGAAGTAAAAGAGCAATTGTATTAGCAAAGATCGGATTGGCGACGCCGCTGCTAGTTAATTCGATAAATCAATCACACAATTCGTAAATATCAAAACTACCAGTTATCCAGTAAATGCCTAATAAACCCAGAAGTAGTCCAAAATCTCCTATGCGATTGGTGACAAAAGCTTTTTGACAAGCATTTGCAGCACTCGATCTCGCAAACCAAAAACCTATTAATAAGTAGGAACACATTCCAACTAATTCCCAAAATATGTAAATTTGTATCATATTGGGGCTGAAAACTAGTCCCAACATTGATGCCGCAAATAAACTTAAATAAGCATAAAATCTTGCATATCCCTAATCGTGACACATGTAACTATCGCTGTAAACCATCACTGGGAGACCTACGGTAGTAACTAATATTGACATGACAAGAGTAAGCGGATCGATGAGAAGACCTATTTTCAGACGAAAATCACTTTTTGGAATCCGAGCCCACAGATACTGCTGGATAGAGTGAGTCGTAGTCTGTCTCCAAAATAAGACGAAGGAAACAAACATAGCGATAACTAATGAAAAGATATTGAAAGCTGCGCACCAGCGTCGCAAGCTTCTCGTTGCCTTTGGAAAAAAGAACGAAAAAGATCCAGTTAAACAAGAGGCTAGCAACGGACACAGAGGGATGATACAAGCAGATTTATTTGAAAGTTCCACGGCCGTATTAAATCTAAATTAAATTTGTTATTGGTTTTTACTCTTTCTGATTAAGAGTTAAAAATGAAACTCTAGGAACAATATGAAATAGAATGAATAGAACTAATTCAATTAATCTTTAGTTAGGCCAAGAAATTTACCTGCACAAAATTGAGTTTTGCATAAAGAATAAGAAACATATATATATATGTATGAAAAAGGCTTGACAATATTAAAAGATGACCTTGATACTTATTCAAGTCATATAATTCAAATCAGAATAGGTTTGCAAATCATACTTTTAGTATTAGAAGAAAAAAAATCAAAAAAATGGATAGAAAGATGAACAAATATGCAATAATTGACATCGGTGGCAAACAGCTCCGAGTGGAACAGGGGAGATTCTACGATGTTCGACATCTCGTCCCGATTCGAAACACATTGAAACCCAATGAAAAAATAGTAATAAATCGGGTTTTACTTATTCGTCACGGATCTAGTATCAATTTGGGCTATCCGTGGTTACATGACGCAGCTGTCAAAGGCAGAATTTTACATGGTTGTGCCGATAAAAAACTGGTGATACAACGGATTCAATCTAAGAGGAAAACATGAAAAATTTTTGGATATAGAGAAGATATGATTCGATTCGTCATTGATTCAATTCACTTCGGCGGTAGAAGCCTAAACAAAGATTAGCTAATTCTTCCTCTTTTTTATCAACTCAATATATACATCCAAAATATTGATGTAGCAGCATCCAAAATATTGATGTAGCAGCATCCAACTTAAAATTTTTCCCTACGTTCCTGCTCATTCTTATTCAATTCTCCTTGCATTATATCTATTCTATCGATACGTATCAATATGGTTTCAAGTTAATCGCAAGAGATAATAGATATATGGCAGTACCTAAAAAACGGACTTCTAGCTCGAAAAAGAAAATTCGTAACCGCGCATGGAAAGCTGGACCTTCAGAAGTAGCATCAGTGGCTTTTTCCTTGGCCCAATCTGTTTTAACCGGCCGTTCAACAAGTTTTTACTATGTAACAGAGGAAGTAACGGGGAAGAAAGACTCCTCAAAAAATTAGGATTACCTCTCTCTCCTGTCACTATGGTTCGAGGACTATATATACTACATAGAAAATGAATGAATAGAGAAAAGGCTTCGAAGCAAAAAAGTAGAAATAGAACATCAACCAGTACTAGTACAGCTAAGATTAACGAGAAACTAACTTTTTAGTATGTAACATTTTAGCAAGAATACGGGGGTTAACTAGACAATTTATTTCTAGTACCGATTTAACAACTTATTACGTAAATAATTTCGATCGATAAACGTTAAGTTCAACAGATGACAAAACAAAGTTTGAAGGTTTGTTTTTATAGGGGTTAATAGATATCTAATTGATATTTATTACTTCATATCGGTAACTTAAAAAATATTAAGATTAAGATAACAAAGTAAAAAAGAGAAAAAAAAAACACTATATCTTCTCAAAGTATGGATAAAGACGAAGTAAACGACTCCGGAAGAAAATAAGTTGAAAATATTTTCAATCTTCTTCTTTTTTTTTCTTTCGGAGTTTCTCCTACGAGGTTTCGGGTAACAAATCTTTCCTATATCTAACTGTATTTCGGCTCATCAATTGATTATTTAGAAAGAAACCAAACCTGTAATTAGTGCTTCTTCATAAATCTCGTGACTTTACTATCACTCGGAATAGCAGGATTCGAACCTGTGACCTCCATCACCCCAAGATGGCGCGCTACCAAACTGCGCCATATTCCGTTGATTCTTTATACATACAAATATAGATGTGCGGCAGTATATACTAGTACTAACACTACCTCTACTTTATAAATTGCCTATGGATTTGATGTTGCAGCTGTTTGAATACTCCATTTATGGAGGGACTTCTGCCTATCTCGATGCTTGGGCTATATCTTAGACAAGTAGACGTTGACGTGTCATCCCAAATTGATATACAATAATTATGCATTTACATATCTTTCTTCTCTTTAGGAGAAGCCGCTATGGTGAAATAGGTAGACACGCTGCTCTTAGGAAGCAGTGCCGGAGCGTCTCGGTTCGAATCCGAGTAGCGGTATTCAATCAAAAAGTTTTCATCTTTTATCTTCCCATTCTGAAGCAATATCTGCAAGAAATGAAGAAGAAGACTTATTGGTAGCTACATAAGTAGTTATGTAATAATTATTTGTAGCTCTCTTTCTATAGAAAGGGGTAGCTATCTAATATCCGATTCGATATAATTTTCAAATCAATAAGAATTAAAGACTAGTTTCTATTTAAGTTGCGGAATCCATAATCTTATTCTCTTTAACCTGAAAAAAAGAAAAAAGAATATTACTTAGATCATAATTAGCTTCAAGCTCATTGAGTTAAGTTTTAGTAACTTACTGGTCTTTCCTTATCACAAAGTATATCTATATGGAACGCGCTTTCATCCATATTTCGTTTTTGATGCTTCTTTCTGCTACTTCGCTAAATCTGATCAATCTATTTCATGAATTTGGTAAGTCAAGCAAATTTAGTAATAAGGGTATGACAATTGCTTTCCCCTGTACGACGGAGTTTTCAGTAAACCGATGGTTTCAAACTAGGCATTTACCAGTAAGCAATCTATACGAGTCGTTGATGTTTCTTTCATGGAGCTTCTCTTTGTTGTACGTAATATTAGAATTCAAGAATCAGAATGGGTTGTCGAGTACAATTGCAGCGCCGGGTGCTACGCTAACTCATGCCTTCGCTACTTTAGGTCTTCCTGAAGATATGCAACAATTCACGCGATTAGTACCTGCTTCGCAGCCTCATTGGTTGATGATGCATGTAACTACAATGCTACTGAGTTATGCAACCTTGCTGTGGGGATCTTTGTTGGCAATATCCTTATCAAGTATTTATTACAGTGATATAAAAGATTACCGCGTCTTAGACTCGAGACGCAATTGGTATAATACTTCATCGAAATTGAATACTTTTACCAGAATTAATGTACGGAGTTTCCTTTATCCACTATTCCCAAATTTGAAAAAGTGTCAATTAATTAATCGATTAGATAGATGGGCTTATCAAATGATAAGTTTGGGGTTCTCTCTATTGACCATTGGTATACTTTCCGGAGCAGTATGGGCTAATGAAGCTTGGGGATCTTATCGGAGTTGGGATCCCAAAGAAACGTGGGCGCTAGTAACTTGGCCAATACATGCTACTTACCTTCACACCAAGATAACAGACAGGTGGATGGGAGGAAGACCAGCTGCGATAGCATCAATAGGTTTTTTCCTAGTTTGGATTTGTTTCTTGGGAGTCAATTTGTTAGGAATCGGATTACATAACTACGGATGGATAATATAGAAATAACAAAATTAAGATTTAATAAAACAAATTTGATGAAACAGAAATATAAATATTTGATTCGCCAATTTTTCGGTTTCATCAAATAAGCAAAATGAAGATGAATAGGGTAATCTGATTAAAAAGGGAGGGGGGGGGGAAACAAACATTTACTAGATAAGTAGTAGGTAGCTGCATCTATTTCTTTGTTTGTTTTTGTTTCTCCACCCAGTTTCTTTTTCATTTGTCTTCGTAGTTGTAGGCAGGAAAGGAACCATTCGTGACGAGCATATGCAAGTTGAGTAATATAGTTAGTTAAAATCAAAATGATATTTTTTTTGTATCAACTTTTTTATACTATAATCTAAATGCTACTTAGTTCAATCAAATCTTCTCTGTACCTTTATTTGATAGCCGAATATGAAAGCAGTATTGAGAGAACTTCACCATTCCGTAAAGATAAAATTAAATTTGGATATGAACCGATACCTAATATTGGTAAAAAGAAACAGGTCGAGGTAAATATTTCCCTTGGACCAAAATCAATTAAATAAAGATTTGATTCATTGGACAACCTATAACCGTAAAACATTCGCCGTAACATGGATAACAAGTAGATAGAAGCCAATACTGTACCAGTTGCCTCCAACATTGTAATTGTTGCCTTGAAAAAAAATGAGTATTGCTTGTTAATAACAACTCCTAGAAATACTAATAATTCTGATACAAAACCGCTCATCCCCGGTAATGCAAGAGATGCCAGCGAGAATGTACTAAACATAGTAAATAGTTTAGGCAGTCGAGTTGCTATTCCCCCTAATTCATCAAGGAAGGGGGTACGCGTCCTGTCATAACAAGTACCTGCGAGAAAAAAAAGTGCCGCGCCAATTAAGCCGTGAGATATCATCTGCAACATGGCTCCGTTAATACCCACGTCTGTTAGGGACCCAATCCCGATAGCTACAAAACCCATATGGGAAATTGACGAATAGGCTATCCTTCTCTTGAGATTACGTTGACTCATGGAAGCTAGAGAAGCATATACAATTTGAATTGCTCCGAGCAATATTAACCATGATCGAAGGAAAAGATGTGCATGAATCAGTACCTCCAAATTGATCCGAATCAACCCGTATCCTCCCATTTTTAATAATACTCCAGCTAGTAACATGCATGTGCTATAATGTGCCTCTCCATGAGTGTCTGGCAACCAACTATGAAGAGGAAATATTGGTAACTTCACCGCGTAGGCAATTAAGAAGCCTAAGTAGAGGGCAATTTCTAACGAGATGGGATATGGCTTATCCATTAAAGCTTGAATAGCAAAAGAGGGTACTTCATTCCCATAAAAACTCGTGGTTAAGGCTGCTACCAAAAGAAAGATGGACCCGCCGGCTGTGTATAAAACAAATTTCGTGGCCGAATATGGACGTCTTTTCCCACCCCATAAGCATAGAAGTAAATAGACTGGAATTAGTTCTAACTCCCACATGAAGAAAAAAAGCAAAATGTCACGGGAAACAAACAAACCAATTTGACCGCTATACGTAACTAGCATCAAAAAATAAAATAGACGTGTATTGCGAGTGATCGGCCAAGCCGCTAAGGTTGCCAAAGTAGTTACAAAACCCGTAAGTAAAATAAGACTCATGGAAAGTCCGTCGAGACCTACTATCCAATGAAAATTGATGGAATTTATCCAGCTAAATATTTCTATTAGCTGGATGGATTGGGAGTCAAATTGGAAATGGCAATAAAAGATATAAGTAATCATCAAAAATTCCAATATGCAAATACCCGGAGTATACCATCGAATGATTCTGTTTCCATCACGAGGAAGTATTGGAAGCAACAAACTGGCAAAAATTGGAAAAAGAACGATCGTTGTGAGCCAAGGTACATTACTCATCATGAATAAAAAATAATTAATAAAAAATAATTTTTGATACAGAAGAAACTACGCGAGTCAACTATGATGACTCGTACTCGCACCTTGCAAGTTCCGTTGAGTACGAGTCGAAATAATTTAACAATTACCTCTCCTGCTCTGTTATTAGTAGGCTAACCCCATACTGCGGGTGGTTTCAGCCCCTAGGTAGACACGTACGCTCAAAAAATCTGTTGGACAGGCGGATTCGCATCTTTTGCAACCTACGCAATCTTCTGTTCTAGGAGCAGAAGCTATCTGATTTGCCTTGCAGCCATCCCAGGGTATCATTTCTAAGACATCCGTGGGACATGCTCTTACACACTGGGTACAGCCGATACATGTGTCATATATTTTCACTGAATGTGCCATTGAGTTTACTTACTCCTATCGAATTCGCATACCAATTCTTTTTTTTAGTAAAAAGGTTGAAATGAGACTTTTTTATATTTGTCCCTTATATAGATACTTCTTTTTCGCGCTGGGTTAACCGTTTCTATCTTTTTCTAAATCTATCCGATCGGATCCTATTTCTTTCTTTTTGACAATGATCTCCCTCTTTCGAAGAAGAAGTTGTTTTGACTACTTCTAAAATACAATGTGAAGTATTAAACCAATTTAATGAATCGAGATAATCTAGTTGGATACAGAATCAATTAGATTGGTAAAATCACTTCATCTATTTATCAGTCACCATTTTAACAGATTAAATTGATCGATACGAGTAGATTTTCTACTTCGTTGAAGAGAAAGGGCGATAGATAATCCGGTGGCAGCCTCGGCGGCTGCAACAGCTATCACGAATATGGCAAATATTTCCCCTCCCACTTGCTTATTTTTCAGTAAATTTGAAAATAGAATAAAATTTAGATTAACCGCATTAAAAATTGACTCAAGACTCATAAGTGCCCTAACCATATTTCTACTTGTAATTAAGCCGAAAAATCCGACACACAGAAGGTAGGTACCTAAAAGTAGTCCGTGTTCAAACATGATTTAGTAAAGTCCTCCCAAACAATTTCGATGAGTTAATTTCTTCAAGACCTTATCTAGAGTAGGAACCTAGGGTTAATCAGGAAGATGAAAAATTCTTGCGAGGTGGTGAAAAAGATGATTTTTCATCAGTTGTGACTGTGTCCTCGTCCCGCGCTGAGTTGATTGCTCCCACCAAAGCAACTAGAAGAAGTATTGAAAGAAGCTCAAACGGGACTAAAAACTTACTAAGTAATGTATACCCGAGTTGGTGAACGTCAATCCTGGGTATATCTGTCAAAAGAGTCTCCGATTGATTAACAAAACTGATACCGAACCAATTTGTATTATAAATGGTATTAACCAATGCCAAAAATGGTGCTGCGCAAGCTCCTGAAGTGGTGAAGTATCCCACACCCCAAATATTAGAACCAGATTGAGCCGGTTTTTCAGTAACCATTACAGCAGACGCAATTAATACATTTGTAGCTCCTACATAAACAAGCGGTTGTGCGGCAGCTACGAAATCAGCATTCGATACAAAGTATGATAAAGATATACGAGTAAAAACCAACCCCGAAGAAAAAGCAGAGTAAGCCGCGTTAGCAAATGATATTGTGCCCAAACTTCCTAGTAGAATACCCAATTCTATTAGTGACAAAATAAATTCATGAATTAATTCGGATAGATTCATTGGACACAACTATTTAAATGTTTTATGATATTTTTATCTGTACCTCGTGTTTTCCCTTTTTATTTTAGTTACAAATAACCAAGGAAAATCCATTCATTTTTCAGCATATCCAATTAATTTACAGGTAATTAATTAGACTTTCGGTTTTTTATCCTAAACCTTTTAATTAACTAATTAAAAGGTTAATTAAGTCGAAATCACTTGAGTCGAAAAATCTTGAGATATGGAAAGAGGTAGACGACCCAAAGCCGTTTGATCTTGGTTTAGTTCATGACGATCGTAGCTAGAAAGTTCATACTCTTCAGTCATTGACAAGCAATTTGTTGGGCAGTATTCAACGCAGTTTCCACAAAAGATGCAAACTCCGAAATCGATGCTGTAGCTTCTCAATCGTTTTTTCCTAATATCCCTCATAAGGATCCAATCTACAACCGGCAGATTGATCGGACATACTCTGACGCATACTTCGCAAGCAATACATTTATCAAATTCAAAATGGATGCGTCCACGAAATCGTTCAGATGATAAATTTTTTTCATATGGATATTGAACAGTTATAGGTGAACGATTCAGATGGTCTAACGTAACCGCGAAGCCTTGACCTATGTATTTTGCAGCTTCTATGGCTTGTTGTCCATAGCTTCCAAATTCAATTAGTGTGGAAAACATAGAATAAATAACCCCAGCCTACTACTTTGGTACAGATAAACTTATATGTATGGAAAAAAAAAACAAATGGTATATCTACTTACCTTCCGTTTTAGGAAATTAAAAAGATTTGACTTAACCTGAAGCTGAAAAAAAGGAGGGAGGCTAGCTTAGCTTAGTAACAAAAATTGAAACGAAGCTGTCGGTAACAAATTTCCCGAAGCAATAGGCAGAAGAAATTTCCATCCAAGATTTAGTAATTGATCTATTCTTACTCTAGGTAAAGTCCATCTTGTTAAAATGGAGATAAATACAAATAGATAGCATTTTGCCAACGTGGTGATAATACCCAACCCCGACATCAATACGTGAAAAGACTCACTGCTAGAATCTGAAAGATGAAAATCCTGTCTAAGATTTTCAAGGAAGGGAATTGAAGAATCCCATCCACCCAGATATAAAATTGTTACAAATGGTGAGGAAGCCGACAGATTTGAGTGAGAACCAACATAAGATAGACCAAATTTTATTCCTGAATATTCAGTTTGATAACCTGCAACTAGTTCTTCCTCTGCTTCTGGCAGATCAAATGGCAGCCTCTCACATTCTGCTAGTGACGAGATAAAAAATGCTATGAATCCTATAGGCTGACGCCAAAGATTCCACCCCATAAAACCATATTTAGATTGTGTCTCCACTATATCAACTGTACTCAAGCTACCAGATAAGGGTAGTCGGCGGACCCCCCCTTCTCCCGCCTCTAATTCAAAACCGTACATGAAATCATAGTTTCATACGGCTTCTCATCAATTTTAGAGAAAGGTATTAGCAGCACATATTACTACCTGTAATTAAGATAGAAATTACCAACTTAGATTAATGAGATTCTGTTTGCCGCGACAAAATAGTTGCTTCCGAATCTATCTCAACCTCATAATCTTCTTTGAAGGTTGCGACCTGTTGCGAAACTAAAAATTATCAAGTTCAACATATATCTTTAGGACTTCTAAAAAGAATCAATGGAATTACTTTCAGTTCCAGTTCCACTTGGAACTAGAAGTAGAAGTGATTAGTTCGGCAACGTGTTTGTTGTACCAAGTCTCGAACTAAAACTAAAAGAAGCTTGTAATCAAATTTGTGATCACCAAAATTACTGTGGCGTGGGGATTACTTCGTTCCAAGTGGTTATCGTCGCAGTGAACGGGACTATACTCGAGACTGAAATAGGTTGTTGGATGCACCACTCAGCTGTCCCTACCGAGACTGAGTCCATTTTATGTAAATAGGAGAAACCGGTAAAAATCTTCTTTTTTAACTACATCGGTACTCAAGTTGTTGTCGTTAGTTATTACCAGAATTATCTCTACCTGGCAAATCTCTTGCGCATATTGGTGTTTCTTACCGCTCACTTTTAAGCTAATCCTAGGGGGAGTCAAAGAATGACTACCTGTTCCCGCGTCAAGCCTAGAAGATATCCTAGACCTGGGGTGAAATGGCATTTACCACTCGGATATGCTTCTACGCCCGTGCATGGGGTATGGGCTTCGAACCCGTAACGGCGAAAACACCGTCTGATCTCACCCGAAAGACTATTTGGTTTATTACTTAACAATAAGTACCTTCATACTATTTAATAGTAAATAGTAGCTAAATATCTTATTTCTGTTTAGCGAGTCGCACGTAGGGATGCAGATGATATACACAAAGCCAGGGGGATTTCGTAACTGATAGATTGGGCAGCGGCCCTGAGGCCACCTAAGAAAGAGTATTTGTTATTTGAGGAGTATCCTGCAATAAGAAGACCCAAGGGTGTGACACTTGAAACGGCGACCCAAAAGAAAACACCTATAGCCAGATCAGATAAGATAATACCTTGGTTAAAGGGTATTACCAGGTAACTTAGTAGAACTGGTATTACTGCAACGGCTGGTCCAGCGGTAAATAACCAGGCATCGCCCTTCGATGGAATGATGTCTTCCTTTAATAAAAGTTTGATTCCATCTGCTAAGGATTGAATAATTCCCAGTGGACCCGCATATTCCGGTCCAACACGTTGTTGTACCCCCGCAGACACTTTCCGCTCAAGCCATACAATAACCGATACTCCTATCGTGACTCCCGTAACTAGAATAAGGGTATAAACTAGAATCCAAATTAATTCGAAAGATTTTGTCGCAACTTTTAACTCATTAAAAAATTTAACTAATTGTTTCCCATAAATTTCGATATAAGTTGCCATTTCAGCGGTCAACCTCTCCCATAATGATATCTATACTACCTAGTATTGTCGTGATATCTGCGAGCTTCATTCCTTTTAGTAATTGGGGAAGAATTTGCAAATTTATAAAACCAGGTGGACGAATCTTCCATCTCCAAGGGAAAACACCGCCATCTCCAACCAAAAAAATTCCCAATTCTCCTTTAGGGGCTTCTACTCTTACGTAATGTTCCTGTTTAGGCAACTTCAAAGTAGGGGAAGACTTCTTTCCAACAAATTGATAGTTAAAACCACCCCAATCTATTTCTCCTTTTTGTTGGGCAAGACGTCGACCTTCCAAATTTTCATATGGACCTCCTGGAAGAAGTTTCAGCGCCTGCTTAACAATATTTATGGATTCCTTCATTTCGTCAATTCGTACTAAGTAGCGCGCCAGGGAATCTCCCTCCTCTTGCCATTTCACCTGCCAATCTAGGTTGTCATAACATTCGTAGTGATCGAGTTTGCGAAGATCCCATTGAACTCCCGAAGCTCGTAATACAGGTCCAGATAAGCCCCAACTGATAGCTTCTTGTCTACTGATGAAACCTACCCCCATTACTCGGTTTAAAAAGATGGGATTTTTCGTAATTAATCGTTCATATTCATGAATTTTTGGAAGGCAATGATGACAAAAGTCTAAACATTTGTCTACCCACCCGTAAGGTAGATCCGCAGCAACCCCTCCGATTCGGAAGTAGTTATGCATCATTCGCATGCCAGTAGCAGCTTCAAACAAATCATAAATCATTTCTCTTTCTCGAAATATGTAAAAAAATGGAGTTTGCGCACCAATATCTGCCAGGAATGGTCCAAGCCATAACAGATGCGAAGCTACTCGGCTTAATTCAAGCATAATTACACGTATATAGCTAGCTCTTCCGGGTATTTGAATATTAGCCAGCTTCTCCGGTGCATTGACTGCTACTGCTTCAGTAAACGTAGTGGCTAAATAGTCCCATCTTGTTACGTACGGGAGATATTGCAAGGTGGTACGGTTCTCGGCAATTTTTTCCATTCCTCGATGCAGATATCCCAAAATTGGTTCGCAATCGGCAACATTCTCACCGTCTAGGGTGACAACAAGCCGAAGAACACCATGCATAGATGGATGATGAGGGCCCATGCTTACTGTAACCGGATCTAGTTTTTCAAAATGCATACCTGTAAATCATTTCCTTTCCTTCCAGTAAATATCATGGAATCTAGCTTCGCCAAAATAAGTTGTGCCAACTATGACACGTTAAAATGTTAGACCTTTATTCAATCATTAAGGCTTTTTTAAACCCCGAATACCTAAAGTTTCTACAACTTTGGCATATAAGAGTGTATTCTCATCAAATAAATAAATTAGAAGACGTTTACGTTTACCAAGTAATTTTCGTAAACCTCTTCGAGATGAGTAGTCTTCGGAATGTGATTCCAAGTGGAAGGTTAGTTTCAAAATCTGATGAGTCAAGTAGTAAATTTGGGGGGCGGTGGATCCAGTATCTTTATTTCCACCGACTAGTTGTACATCGATAGATTTACATCTGTTCGTAGTAGTAATATTAATAATAATAATTACGATTGCTTGCTCTACCTCAAATTGATTATAAACTATTTAGTCACCAGTTGCAGCAATATTGTCTCGAACGAAAATGAAGTCTGATGTTTCTATGTGTAATATAGCACCCCATCAAAAGACGGGTGTGGGCTTCCATATTTCACCCACAAACAGTTACACCCTCTGCCGCGACTCACGTTAAATATATTGTGTAATTAATTGAAATTACCCATGCAGAGGTTATTCCAATTAATTACACATACATTAAAAGCTTCGTTTCCTGCTTAATAATCCTTCTATTTTGTCAATGCCGAATAATAGGATACATTCGAAGTTTAAGCATTGTAAATCGGCTCCCAGTAGTAACGTTGAAACAGAATCTGCCGGTGCAGGCTAATTCTTCAAGACGGTGGCTAGGCCACATAAATCGCTTAATCTCCTGAACACTCCCTAGCTCCGAAGGCTCGTATTCTTTGCTGCTTCTGATCCGGTGAATCTTCGAGATAGAATCAAAATTGGAATCGAAGTAGTGTGCCCCCAGTTTTGGAGACCTCGAAATTAGCAGAGATCGAAGGAATCGGAATTCCCGTCGACGTCGCGTAAGCAAGAGATCTTCAACATTATAAACATGAGATCGCTTCCTGTTTAATTCTTTGGCAATAAGTGACAATTTTGAGATATAGGTATCACCGTAGACTCTTCTGTACAGCCGTTTACCGACTCTATTTTTCAATCTAAACTTGAATTTTAACAGGGGATTAATTATTTTGTATAGCAAATTTTGGTCATCAAGTAAGATCGATAAACGATGAGCTGAAAGAACAGACAGATCATAAAAAAGGTCAAAATTTGTTGTTGCATTAAAATATAGGTCTAGTAGATCGGAATCTACATTGGTATTCGCACAAAGTGTGACGAGGTCGCGGTCATCTTCCAACATTCTTACGATAGCTGTCAGACTTCTCAAATTTTCCAGTTTCGCTTCAGACTTCCATTTCCACTGAAATAGATAATCCATATCTTCTCTTTCGTCTAACATTATTTCGTACAGTTCATCAGATACTTTTTGAAATCTGCGAGTTACATCTAGTACTATCCCGTATGTAGTATTATCCTTCAAAATAGGATCTATGGACTCCCTTATCTTATTTTTGAAGGGGCTTTTTGTTCCTATAAAATCTGTAACTAGCCACGGCATCAAATCAAATTTAGAGTTAAATTTGATTTCCAAATTAGAGGTGCAAAAATTAAGTAATTCATTCATTCTCTTCCGCTTCACTTTAGTAATTCTCAAGATACGATTTTCGCAGTAAAACTTCCTCTTTCTAACATCTTGTCGAATGGAAAAGTTTTGTACATCTCCACTTCGTACAAAATCAATCAAACTTTGTAATAAATATCTACGTTTGCGAAGCTTACTGAGATTTTTAATCCGATCCCTAAGGAGGGGCTTTTTAGCATATATAGAATAATTATGTAACTTGCCTCTGAGGACGTAAAATTCTCGTTCATTTGCAAATCTTTCTTCGATCTTAGTGAGTTCGTTCAAGAAATTGGAACTAGTTTTCCATCTGGAAGGTGCGACGTTGCGCCAAAGTATTAGTGGCAGGTTATGGTTGGAAAAACAGTCTAACCATTTATTCCAATTATTTGTGTCTAGATCACATAATCTCTTCAAAAATCCCCATTCTTCTATGCAGTTCAAAATTTGTTCATTGAAAGATTTAGTTGCAATTTTGTTAGTCGCTTCACCATTATCAAGTGAGATGTTTGCGCAATTACTTATTTTATCCGGGCTTGAAATGGTTGACTCGTACCCAACGAGAAGCTCCGAGGAATTTTGCAAACAAGTCGAAGATTGCTCAAACTTGTAAGGGTTTAAATTATTATCCCAGTATCTGTTATTTTTAGTTTCTTTTCCAATACTGCTTCCGCTACCAGTTGGGAGGAGATTTAGTTTTAAGCTTTTCTTCCCGCTTAGATCCCAAATACTATTATAGAGATCAGCTTGAGATAACCATTGAGTTTTATCAAATTGTGACAATCTATCTTTGGATCTGGAAAAAACTAAATTTCCTTTTTGAATAGCATTAATAACTTCTACTAATTGCGTGCATAGTGTGGCAAGTTCATCAAAATAGTGACGTAAATCTCTGCTAATTTTTAAGTACGAAATGGATGCCACAAAATTGGATTTTCCAATCGCTTCTGCAAGAATTATATGTAACTTTACAGCCATTTTTGTAGAACCTGCTAGTTCTTCCTCATCAATTTTCGTAAAGTTGGTAAAGTCTGTATCTTTCAATCCGTAATTGAAAGTTGATTCATTAGCTATTTCAGTGTTCGGTTGATCTACGTTCATCCTTAAGTCTGTTGGATTTGGTAATCCGGTTACGTAATTATCCGCGACAAGTTTTTTATCAGTTGATTTTTGATTGACTAAATGCTTATCAATATTACCAACTAGTTGTACTTCCCCAACGGTAGTAACAGATCCCCCACTTAGTCTGCCAAAATCTGAATTTAAGTCTGTTACTTCCTTTGTATTGTCATCAAGCACCGGCTTTATTTGAGTATCATATGTCGGGACAGATTCAGCTGAGACCCCTCTAGCTTTGGAAAATAGGTTGAACTCTTTTAATAAAATTAAACTTGGTTTGAACAATTTTTCTAACTTGAAATTGGAATCAAGAAAAAGATAGACTTGACTAGCTCCTAGCGAAAACCTCTCCCTGCAAATTCGAATAAGTTCCTTTCTTACAGGCCTCCAGAATGATGGTTGCTTCTGGATATTTCCAAAAGGTATATCTGTCTGATATCCCAAAGCAGTTAAATAAGTAAATCTAGGCCTCTTTTGTCTCAACTTCTGTTTGTTTTTCGACATTTGATCCCCAACTGATTCAATTTTCAGATATTTATTCCGAAGACTCAGCCGCTTTTTCTTGCCAGCGGAATGCCAAGGCTTCAGCCGAAGGGGATATGCTATTTTTATCTGTATACCCTCTCTCAACCAGCGCGGGGGAAGTTGATCCTGCGAAAACTCTTCACCATCAAATGTACAATTAATATGAATTTCCTTTTTCCACTTCGTCCAGTCTTTATTCCATTCAGAATTTTGCCGAAGCAAGATACGACCAATAGTTTTGAAAACTATAAGTATAGGTAACTTTACAAACTTGCGAAATCTTGACTGAAAAACCAGCATATAACCCCTTCCATTATGAATGGGAACTATGTCTGATCTAGCTGCTGCAGCTGAACGAGCAAGTCTTGACTGGCTTAAATCTTTTTCGGTCGATGCTGGGGAAGTTAATTGCTGCCCAAACCAGTAATCCGTAATTTTTTTCGAGTCAGTAAGCAAATTTTTGGTATTCGGATCCATTAGACGCTCAATGGGTAGTTGAAGTAAGATCGGTACTTCCACTAATCTGAGAAAAAAAGCCGGACGCACTTTTTCTTGAAGTGCTTCCCATAGCAATGTTTTTTGTCTTCTGGATCGCATGGATCCCTTCAAGAATTTTCGGCGAAAGTCCGATATTCTTGCATATCGTTTCACTAATTTTGCTGATCTGGGTTTTCCTTTTGTAAACGTGAAACCAACATTCCGTAATTTTCTATGACGAATATCACCATCTGCTCCCGGAAAATCGAATTCAGGATCAAAATAGAGTTCGTTATTACGAGCTAGATTTGCACCTAAATCTTCGACATTGTGGGGTGTGCGTACTCCTTTTTCCACAGTTCGGGAGCATCTCTGACCGCTTATTAAAAGTTTATTTGCTAGGGAAATTTGATCAAACTTGTAGCAACTTTTTTCCTGCGTTATATAAGTTAGAAATAATGCTCTATCCTCGGGATCCAAATTTGTTATTTCCTCCCAAGTGACAACAGACCCGGACGGATATTTTATTCCCTTGAGAATTTTCTGCACGTCATAATCATACAAAACTCGATTTTTGAACATAAAATGGAATATACGTCGAGCTCTCACTGGCAAAGTTTCCCACGGAAGAGGATTCACGCTGCCTCGTCTTAATTTCTTCTTTCTGGAAATCAAATTTTTGATAGAATTCTTCCTAGTTGTGACGTTACCTTTTCCCCTTCTAATCCCTCTTCTTATTTCTAAGTCATTCCAGTTCCATCTAGCCAAATCTAACTCATCTCCTGTTAAAAATGTTTGTGGGATTGGAATTCGCATACGTAAATTATTAATGAGGGGGTCATAAACATGGGGTACTCTTTTCTTATCACCGCCTATCAATCGACTTCTTCCTTCCATTACTTTTGAAAAGGGAAATCCAATATCTAATAATTGAACTCGATCTATTAATTTTTTTTGAAATATTTTGCTTTTTACTAAGTTTTGCAAAATCCAGCTTCGATATGAAGAATGGGTCCTCACAGATTTGTAAGGTCTCGCCGTAGATTTCTCCAATTATTTTTCAAAAATCGACGAACTAGGCAACGCTGCGACGCATAACCTCTGTTTTCCATCAGTTATACACCTCTCGAAAAAATACGTAGAAGTTTTCCCCTTGTAAAAGCTGCTATCATCGGATCGACTATTTCTGATGAATCGATTACTCCGATTTTCTCTGGAGGGATCGAAGAAAGAGGTAGGCCACGGCTTGAAAAACCACCACAGAAGATCCGAATATTCAGCAATTTCCCAGAAAGACATTTCCTTATCATGGGGTTCATTCGTGAATTTTATAGTCCAAGAAGGAACTGGAGCTCTACCTAAATAGATCAATGCATTAGATGCAAAAATAATACTAAAAGTTGTATAGATGGCACGTTTCACTAATAGATATATTAGTGGTGAATCTTTTCTCACACGAATCAAAAGGAACTTGGACAAGTAATTGAACGCCATGTGACCGGTTAACCAGCCCAAGAAGCTAGTTATTACAAATAATAGATTGTTGCTGTAACGAAAAAGGAAAAGGTACGCCAATCTACTCAACACAGGATTTGGCAGCAAAATGGGATTCAAAATTTGAAACAAAAAACTATTGAGAAATAAACTAATTAAGCGTGAATCGCGCAACGAGGTGACGGGACGCAAAATCTGATAATCTGGTAAGTCGTTAATTGTTAGACAAAATAGAACCATGTAAGGTATTACCACGATAGTTAACAGGTGTGGCTTCGATAAGAGAATATAGATTGGTGAACAATAGATTGTCGAAGTAATTGCTAGCTGTGCCAGCATTGAGCCACTTAGAGACACAAGACCGCTCAAATTTCCCCCCAAAAGAAAGGCCCTTAGACACAAGATCTGGGAAGGTCCAACGGGTAGTGTTGATAGGAACCCGTAGTATATGCCAAAAAGTATATAAGAACTTATCAACCTCAACCCAGTTAATGACAAACTATTTAATATATTTAAATTCGTTGTAGTCTTTTTGATGTACGGATTTATCGTTCCATTTGTTTCTATTTATTCAGAATTTTGACTGGCCATGCAGATCTTTTGGCCACTTGGTTTCCCCATCTCTATATTTAACCTTCCGATGTCTATATTAATACCATATATATTATACGCACAAATGTAAACTAATACAACTGATTCTGGAAGATCAATTACATATTTAAAATAGAAATTTACTTTATCAAAAAGGTTGGAATCTAATTTCTTAATCATAGACAAAAGATAGAACTAATAAATTTTTGATTAAGAACTTTTAGAAGTGACTACATAGATATCTTCTCATAATGATTAATTATTAATTTTTAGTAATTATTTTATGGCTACTAGCTTTGTTGAACATCTAAAGTCTGTCTTGACAAGCTACGGCAATCTGATAAAGAATCACCTTTACGTCGCAGTGGACGAGTGACTAGTTCAAGAGCATCTCTCGCATTAGCAGATCCATGGATTTGCGCAAATGTAAATTCGACCGACCATTTAGTATCTATATCTCTAGCCTCTGAAGGGTTAGCGTGAGCCATTCCAGTAATTGCCAAGTCTGGTTGCAACTCATGCATACGCTGCACTTGACTATAGTTATCGGGCTTTTCAACAATGCGAGGCATGGGTCTTCTCATCTTTCTACAAGTCTGTTGCAGGAGCAGTAGCTCCGCAGCTTGATATCGTCTATCCATATAAGGAATACCTACTTCGTAAACAACCATCCCGCATCGAATTAAAAATCTTGCTATAGAGATTTCCAATAGATTATCTCCCATGAAAGAAACAGATTTACCAGTTATTATTTCGAGATAATCAATCAGAGTTTTCCATATTTGATTTTCTCTCTCTTTTAAACCATCCGGTTTTACATTAAATACTAAACAAATCTTTTCTATCCAAGCACGTGTTCCATCGGGACCAATAGGAAAGGGTGCCCCGACCAGCTGGCATTTCCTCCGACGCATCAATGCTGTTGCCGTCCGGCTCAAGAAGGGGTTTACTCCGCAGACGTAGACACCTTCGCCTAAAGCAGGAAGTTCGTTGTACTTCTGCGAGGGTAGCCAACCCGATACAGAAATAGATTGACGCTTCAATTCCAAATTCAATTGAGAAGCTACACTCGAAGGTAGAGATCCAAAAAGCACTAAACTGCATCTATTTGATCCGATCTTTCCGTCAAAAAATTTATTGCCTGGGCTAACGACAAGCTTAGCCACGTCTCCTTTCTGTTGGTTCATAACACGAGGATTAAAATCTGGACATCGATGCGTCATGGCAGCTAATACGGTATCCTCCCCCTGGGTGAAGGCGTAATCCAACCCGTTTGCTCGTGCAACTACAATTGGTATTCCAATTTGCTTCTCCAATTTAGGCGCTATGCCCTCCAAATCCATTTTTATTATCTCTGTAGTGCAGGTGCCAATCCAAATAATAACACTGGGGTTTCTATCACTTTTCACTCGTAAGCAAATTCTTTCTAATTCCTTTTGATCATTTAACTGAGCTGAGATGTCTCCCTCTTCTGATTCTGCCATTGCGTAACGAGGTTCTGCAAAAATCATGACTCCAGGGGCATTCTGCAAAAAATAACCGCGAGTTTTTGTACCTACTACTAGAAAGAAGCTATCTTCAATCTTTTGGTACAGCCAAGCTACGCAACTAATGGGACAGAAAGTGTGATAATTACCAGTTTCGCACTCAAAAGTTGGAATATCAGAAGTTTTCATGACAGTGTTTCCTTGGAGGGGTATAGATGTATATAGATGTATATAGATGTATATAGATGTCTAAGTAAAAATGATGTAATCTTTTTAATATTAAATAATTGCAAAATCAAGTGCAGCATCTTGCTTATTTTGTCGAGTTTTCTCTCCTTTTTCCAAATTGGGATTTAAATAGAAGTCAGATAGTAAGCTAAATAATTCTCTATCTGGAATTTCTCGCGGTACGACTCCCTCTGGTTTAGATAAAGTTTAATCTGCTATATTTGAATAGAAGTCACAAACAAAATTTAGATTTGGCTGGCTTTCAGCCATTTCAAATAAAGTTTTTCCCTTTACCCTAGAAATACGAATATCTTCGACTAGAGGTAATACTTCTAGTACAGCCACGGGGCAGGCTTCCACATATTTATCAATTAAGTCTCTTTCAGATGTTCGGTTTCCCACTAAACCGGCTAGTCGCAAGGGGTGAGTATGTGCCTTTTCCCTGACCGATGCCGCGATGCGATTTGCTGCAAAAAGAGCGTCGAATCCATTATCAGTTATAATAATACAATAATCTGCGTAATTAAGCGGGGCAGCAAAACCCCCGCAAACTACGTCTCCCAAAACATCGAATAATATAATATCGTATTCATAAAACGCGTTTGATTCTTTCAATGGCTTGACCGTTTCTCCCACGACATATCCTCCACAGCCGGCCCCCGCGGGGGGTCCGCCAGCTTCGACGCAATCTACCCCGCCATAACCTTTATAAATTACATCTTCTGGCCATACATCTTCATAATGATAATCTTTTGATTGTAACGTATCTATAATTGTAGGTATTAAGAATCCCGTAGGAGTGAAAGTACTATCGTGTTTGGGATCACACCCAATTTGTAGTATCCGTTTTCCCCGTCTAGCTAAAGCTATTGATATGTTGCAGCTAGTTGTTGATTTCCCAATTCCGCCCTTGCCGTAAACTGCTACTTTCGTTTCACGAAGCTCCAATTCGTGTTCATTTCTCCCGACTATTTTTCATCTTCCCCATCTCTATATCTCTCCTTTTTGTTCCTCAATAATATTACTTGTTTTTACGCTACGAGGTAGGAGAATCCCGCGGCTATTCTACCACGCTTCTTGGAGGGGGGGAATAGGAAGTACTAATTAGAATTAGTGACCGATCGATACAGATCGTGGGGGGGGCTTGTGGGATTCATCTCAATCGACCGGTTGCCCCCCCCCCCCTATCCCATGATTGGGGGACCCTTCCATTCAAATGGGGTTGCTATCGCCACCGCCTTCTACTATAATGAAGGTTAGAGTGTACGCAAAGTCTACTTCACAACATGTCGGGGGAAGCTTAACCTGTTACAGGTTTAGAAGCGGTTCAAAGAGCAAAGGTCTTTGAGTGTGTACGAGACTGAATTCCCTGCGACTTTCCTCGGTAGCTCAGCGGTAGAGCGGTCGGCTGTTAACCGATTGGTCATAGGTTCGAATCCTACCCGGGGAGATTCGTCCAAATCTACGTCAGTCAATAATTCCTACTAATTGGGTAGTTGCGTCTCCCCCATATGCCGAAGCAAATCGCGTTGAACCATGACCCACCAACCAGTGAATGATTCACTATCATGCTTACTTCCAGCCCTAACAATTGGGGAAAAATTGATTTGTGCGTCCCTTTTCTCACCCCCCCTCAATTCCGGTGTATTGAATGATTGGAATGAGCGAATCAATAAGCCATCTGGGGGGGGGTAAATCCGCAATTTTAGGAAGGATCTATTCCAAGAGTGATGTTAAGAAGCGGTTTTGCAAAATAAATCCCTATGGAATAAGCTATTGCTCCTTCTCAATCTTCTTTCTAAGCAGAAAGATTCATATAGGAAATGGCCTTAAGTTCCTTAACTATTTGAAATGCTACAACAGAATTATCTCTATAAGTAGAAGTAAAATATAGATCTTCCTTTTACTGATTTGGCTCCTAATTTTATTGCTAAAGATCCAGACAGAATGAAGGGTATCTAAGATTTGTTCTATGAACTTTCGTGAAAAAATTGTTTCGTAGTTCGATCCGGTGATGCCCCACCAAACCAGAACGGGTTGAATAGATAGGAATAAATTTCAAGCAACATATTATAGATAAGAAAATCCGGAACTGGGCAACAGTTTCGCCTCATCCATTTGTTTCTATGAACCAGAAGCCTAAACCGAATAAATCGCTCTGGAAAATCTTCTGCTACCACGTAGGAATCAAAGCGAGCGGGATTAAATGTCTGCGGATATTGCAGATGTATATCCATAAAGGAAGTTTCTTTGACGTATTCGGAATCTCGCTCCTCTTCATCATCCAAAGGTAGATTATTCCACCGCTTAATAGATGAGTCAGGTTTCAATTTCGGATTATCTTCACTATAGAGAAAGAAATCTTTAATCTTTTTATTTGACCTTTTATTAAGGTGCTGCCTTCTCATACCGTAAATGGTATAAAGCCTCCGCGCCAGTTTCTTCGTCGGCAACAGGCTGCGACGCGAGGAAGGAATGTTAGGATCTGGTTGGAACAGAAGCATGGGGTCCCAGATGAAGCGCCCCCCGAAGAGTCGAGTCGTTTCATCTAATCGATTACAGTGTGTTTCATATTCATTGGAGGAGTCGCCGGATATTCCCAAATCGAGAAATTGCTCGCGTAGCAACATATTATCCAACCGATTTTCCAATCTTTTAATCAATTTATCTGTTACATTAGTCGCAGATTTTTCAAAACTAAATAGATATCCGCTTTTGTCACACCATTGACTTTTGTCACCCCTAATCTTATTGAATTCGAAATCTTGTTGGGGTATATAATTCCGATTTTGGTAAAGGAGAATTAGATTATACAAATGATTGGGTTCAGATGATACCCTCATCAATTCATAAGCTCCGCTTCGCAGGAAACGGAGACGCCAAGCCTTACGGGACCAAGTGATCTCGCGCGACACTTCCGTCGGACTTGAGTTTCTTAGCTCGGGTGACTGTTGCAGTTCGAAGTCGGTTAGACGGCTAACCCCCCCCCTTCTCATAAATTGAGAAGAACGACTTGTAGAGGTTACACCTGAACAATACTTGGGTTTACCGATAGGAACGTAAAAGGAAAGACTACTACTGCGTCGACTTCCGCCTCTACAAATTTCTGAACGTGAGAAATTAGTCGATAGGTTTTCCAGTACACCACAAGCTAGGTTCAAGTCATTCTCTACGAGTTTGTCAATAACAATAAAATTTTCTCTCTTTCTCATACCCATTTGGAGCGAATCGCGAGCTACTAATCCAGCTAGTATCCCTAGGATATGCGAAAATAGAGTGAATTCATGAAATGTTGACTCGGTTATTGAAGGTTCCACATACCAGTTAGACAAATAATAAAATCGCATCTTTAACGCGTCACGACCAATATATGTATTCGTGAGATAAGTATCTATCAAACTATTCTTTGAAGTAACTTCCTCTATCTCGTGAGAAAAGATCTCCCATTCAGAACCGGATTCTATCCCATTGCCCATATCACTAGCAGCCAAATGTTGTCTATGCGAAGCTAATTCAATTGCGTCGCTACATATAATCTTACTTCTTTTGGAAGTACCTATTAATAACGCCTCATTAGCAAGAAAGAGTAGATCTCGTTTACTATAACCCGTAGTTCCAGACCCAGTACCTTCAATAAGAGAAAGGGGCGGATTAGCCTCCATTTCGCAACCTTTGATACGTAATAGGATTGAGAATTCTTTCTGACGTTGATACCCGTTGGATTTTCGAAAATTTATTAATTAGTTTAACCGGTTCGGAGCTACTGGAGCTGGATCTATCCTCGCAGGTACGTGAGTCGTAGCGATAACAACATTCTTGCGGATGTTGGAATTGCCGCGCCTGTCACCAATACTTTTCAATATTTGGCAAAGTAAGAATTTGGGATCAGCTTCTAGCTTATGATACGAACGATGAATATTCAATTCATGAATATCTTGAATCCATAGTGTACAGGGAGACATCTCCTTCGCCATTTCAAAAACGAGATTTAATCGGTGTACGCTTTCTTTCGAGATGAAATTTCCACGTACATTATTAAAGAAGGATCGGTTGTATATCAGCGTCTTCAGTGGTAGTTTCACCACTGGAAAGTAGGAATCGAATGCTACATCTCTAATAATGGAAGATCGGCCAGTTTCTATGGGTCCCACTAGCAAAATCCCTTTAGATGGTAATAATCCCGATTGGAGTGAGACAGGTATGTCATGACATGGCATAGTTAGTAGACTGCCTCTTCGTCTTGTTGTTACTGAAAATAGAATATTTCTCTCGAGGGCGGAAAAAGTCCACTTCTCCGCAAGATCCAACTTACGGATCTTGTGAGTCAATAGATCATTTTGCCAGAATTGCCGTAAATATGCCAAAACATTAGATCTTTCTTGTGGATAAGGTTCATGAGAAATCCCGTTGCTCAATAAATCATAATTGGAATTCAATTTCGACACATACCTATAAAGAATCTTATTCGTCACTAAATGTTGAGTCAGTAGTTCTTTCTTACTATCTAGGATATCGGAACTTTCTTCATGAAACATCCATGAATTGAGTTCATCTTTCACAAAGAAGAAAAAGATTATATTATTTAGATAATTCAAGAATCTATTCAAAGAATGGATTAGTAGATCTCTCGTTGACATTTAGCTTGTCGAAGGGGAATGCATTACCTCTTTCAAATAGGATCCACGCGTTGGGTCTGTCAAATATTCAATAGTATTGAAACGTTTCCATGAATGAAAGGAATTGGAACCCGAAACGGCAGACAAAGGGTGTTTGAATAATGCAAGAACAATTAATACTGAAAAAATGAAGTAATAAAAGATAGACCTATTGGAGAATTGAGATACTGGCCATCCCCCCGAATGTAGAATCTCCGCTTCATCAGGAATTTCTTCGAAAATGAGAAGACCTATCTCGGATACTATAGTATTGATGGAATCGTTGTCGAATCTCAATCCTAGGCTTTGCAGTCTTTGGAATAAGTAGGCTTTCGCGCCATCCACTACATCCTCAGCCATTCTTTTATAAATTCCAGGAAAATTATGAGTTGAGTCATAACTTATCTTAAGTACTATTTCTGGATATGTTTCTCTAATCAGATCGTAGAAGTATCTCCACCAGGTGGGGGTAAAAAACCAAGGTATGTAATCTCTAAATAAGCTCCATTTTTCACCGATATTGTCTTTCCAAAAGATCCAAGAGATCTTATATCTGTTCAAATCTTCTAATAATTCATTGAAATTGATAGAGTGGAATGTAGCCTCCTTCCGGATAGATTGATCCGCAAAGTCTATATCTTCGTATGCAACCTCCTTGCCAATTGATTCTGCTAGAGATCTCGATGTTACATCGCTGCATAATGGGAGTCTTAGCGACCAATAAGATGTTTCCAATTCTTCCGGTTCCCAGAAATACTTAATAGACAAATTCTTCTGATAGACTCGATCCAATACTAGATTCTCGAGACGGGGTTGGGGTCGCCGATCCGACGACGAATCGGAGTTTGTCGACGTCTTCTCCAAATAAACTCGATTGCTACTGCACGGATATAGAGATGATTCTATCGTTTTACGAGGAGATAAGTTCAAACTCGCCAGTAACCTCTTCAGATCCGAAATAGAATTAGAAAGTCCATCTGAATGAGTTACTGATGCTGCGGATTCATGCAGATTAGACAAAATAGGTGTGAGTGCGTGACCAGCAACCCCCCCCGCTGTTTGTTTCGATAGATTGAATGACAACGAATCTGACAGTTGGGGATGAATCAATGAGGTGATATTGGATGAGATGATTTCATCTTCGGAGCCCACATAGAAGTTTTCTAAGACGTTGAGATAACTACCGTTGCATCTCCCAAGAAAGAGATCTCTTTTGATTCTCGGGATAAAGTTGCTTCCAGCAAAGTTCCGTATAGGTGAATCGTTTAGAAAGTTTAGTTTATCAACCTGATCGGAGATGTATCTCGAAATATTCTCACCCATATCTTTAGTTGAACCTCCCCCACGGTTTAAATCATCCAGAAACAGATTCCAAAATTGCCTCCCCGTAATGGAAGAAGCATCGCTTGAAAATCCTGCTCGGATAGATTCGATACGGGGCAACCCAAGAGAAATAGGATTCACTGCAGGTTCCAGCTCGGTCAAAGAGCCTACCAATTTCTCACTCATTAACAGTTTGGATTCAATGAATAAACTCTTTTTTCTCTCAAGAATTGTTTTGATAAAAAGGATCTGTTCATCAATATAACCGTCGAATAAACTTGATAAAAGATCAAGTTTCATGGGATCTATCTTGTTCAATTTATCGAGATCTATATCGTTCAATTTTTCGATGCAATAATCGATGGTATATATCGAAACTTTCTGGCGAGTAATCTCAGCAACAATCATTTTATAAAGAAATAAAACATTGAGAAATCGATGAAAATAGTTTTTGCTCTGCTGATTGTTACTACCGAGACTGACACCAATATTACTCAGCAATTCGTTTCTTATTATTGATACACGGCAAATTGATTCCTCCAAGTTTAAGACTTCCCCAACAGGGAAAGAAGACGAATCCTCGGTCGTATCGAGCCATCTATGCCCGTTTGACTGAACATTTTCATACTCATAATATTTAAATAGAATATATTCGTTCAATAGGCGCTCCACCTTATCTTTCCATTTCAATACTCTTTATTCAGTTACAATTCTTGTTGCACCAGTGTACCCCCCGATCCCCGCCCAGCCATTCAACCGATATTTGATTTGGAAGAAATAGTCAGTAGATAATGCGCAGAAATAGTCATAGAAAAGAGATATGTATGCTGAGTAGAGAGGTATGACTCTACCTCGTCCATACAATCTAACTAAAGAATATATTGAATGTATGTCATCCTTTTCTTTCAATTAGTTTGGAAAAGTAGTATTTTCACCTCGATTACTTATTTCTTTAGGTATACCTAAAGAAATTTGAAAATAGTTTGGAAGAATCTCATTGAGGTTGAGGTGTCTGCTACTCACTAGCCCAAGTTTTTTGCCAGATATTTGAGTAAGTGGCATGTCGCCCCTCATTTTCAATTGAAATCCTTTCACAGATTTGACGCTATTACTGATGTCAATAACTATTGCCCCATCAGAAATCAGATTTGATTTCTCAATTATTGGGAGAAATTCGATGAGTCGATTTATTAATCCATTTCTCATTTGTGAATAAGTGTGTGGAATGGGAAATTCTTCCCCATTTTTGCCACAATCTAATCCGGATATACAGCCACGAAACGGCGTCGTTTTCTCACAAGATGTAAATGAAGACAAGTTGGAAGAGGCTTCTCGCTCCGAGTAAAATCCCGATCTATCCCCCTGGTGATCTGCTGAATTTATGGATTCAAGTAACGCCTCGTTATAGGAGTTTAATACTACGGGACTTACTGAGTCGTTTCTCAATTGTGTTGCTTGTAACCGACCCGGATCTCGCTTGTTACGATTTTCCCAAAAGAGTAACAGGTCGAAATCACTTTGGTTGTTTTTACAAACTACCAGATAGTTATAGAATTTGAAAAACCTACTTGAATTTTGTAAACACCTACCCCTACAAAATACTCGAATCTCTTCAGTCTCATCCTTGGATATATCTCTGCCAAGGAGTAAACCTCTCACTACGCACGCCTCCCATCTACCGGAAACCAAAGGAATCATCCCATTGTAGCGAACTTGCTTCTCTTTTTTCGTTGAACCTGCAGAAATATCTTCGTTCAAACCTAAGTAGTGGGAAGCAGGTATTCTCCTCTTTCCATTCTTTTCAACATATAAATATCTTTCAAATCGTAGAAAGCAGTCACAGGAAAAATCAACAAGGTTTTCCGCTTGTTTTTTTCTTACTCCGTCACCCCCATTAATGACTCCCGTTAATACAACACTTGGTTCGATCAATCTTTTGTCACTCAAGCGATGCATAGATATTGGTATTGCTAGCAACAATAGCATCTCCAGGGTTACGCCACTATCTCTTTTTAGTGAATTACGCAGATTGCGTGAAAGTAGTGAACTTAGAAATCACAAGTCAGATAATCTAATAAAAGGTTCATAATTGGAAGATGGACTAATTAAAAATTCTTTGAGATATTGGTTTTTCAATGATTCGAAGAAGTGATCTAATAGAATGACTTCTATTAACTCCGACATTTTAGATGAAAAATCTGGACTTCCTACTCTTTCTCTTGCCACCTTTTTTACCTTATTCTCTTTTTTCATATTAATTCTATGCAGTAGATACTATCTATTTCCCAGATTTATTATACCAATAATCTTGAAAATTTCAAGATAGGATGGAATACATATTTCGAACGAGTCTAGTGATTTCTGTGAATAGTCGTATCCAAAACTGGAATTAGATCGGGAATTCTAAATTGTTATTATCGAAGAGACCCACACATATCCCATCCACCTTAACCGTTCCTCTCCGTTCCAAGCAGAGCGATGGAATCGAATTACCCAATTGGATGGGCGAACGACGGGGATTGAACCCGCGCGTGATGGATCCACAATCCATTGCCTTGATCCACTTGGCTACGTCCGCCCCCTCTGTTGATTTATTTGACTCCCCCCGGACGTGAACGAGATCTATCCGTTAAGCATAGGTCCTTCGGTTGATACACATCCATAGTAACTGTATCTATGTGACAAGACGATATAAAATCTTTGAAATGAGGAATGCACTCTCTCCTTTCCGTTCTTCAAAAGATTGGGGTGGGAGTTTACAAACATTCCGCAAATTAGAATAGGAAACTTCGTAATCTAGTAAATCACGGAAGGATATTGCAAATAGTTTTCAGAATTCAAGGTTGGAAACTGATAATTAATCATGAAATTGTGAAAAGCTGTTACCACTCTTTCCACCCCTTATGCCGCACGAATCTCCATATCATTGGACACCAAACCTCCTCCTCTGAAGAGATTTGGCATCCAGTTGTGCTGGATAACCATACGGATGTTATCCGTTTATAGAAGGAGCTTCAACAGAAGCCAAGTCTAGGGGGAAATTATGAGCGTTACGTTCATGCATGACTTCCATACCTAGGTTAGCACGGTTTATGATATCAGCCCAGGTGTTTATGACACGACCTTGGCTGTCAACCACGGATTGGTTGAAGTTAAAACCATTCAAGTTGAATGCCATAGTGCTAATGCCTAAAGCGGTGAACCAAATACCTACTACAGGCCAAGCAGCTAAAAAGAAGTGCAGAGAACGAGAATTGTTGAAGCTAGCATATTGGAAGATCAAACGACCAAAATAGCCGTGAGCAGCTACGATGTTGTAGGTTTCTTCCTCTTGACCGAACTTGTAACCTGCATTAGCAGACTCATTCTCAGTTGTTTCTCTGATCAAACTAGAAGTTACCAAAGAACCATGCATAGCACTGAATAGAGAGCCGCCGAATACGCCAGCTACACCCAACATGTGGAAGGGATGCATAAGAATATTGTGCTCAGCCTGGAAGACGATCATGAAGTTGAAAGTACCAGAAATGCCTAGAGGCATACCGTCAGAGAAACTTCCTTGACCAATTGGGTAGATCAAGAAGACGGCGGCAGCAGCTGCGACAGGAGCCGAGTACGCAACAGCGATCCAAGGACGCATACCTAGACGGAAGCTCAGTTCCCATTCGCGACCCATGTAGCAAGCTACACCAAGTAGGAAGTGAAGAACGATAAGTTCGTAAGGACCACCATTGTAAAGCCATTCATCGACGGAAGCTGCTTCCCAGATTGGGTAGAAATGTAACCCAATAGCTGCAGAAGTAGGGATGATAGCACCAGAGATAATGTTGTTACCGTATAACAAAGAACCAGAAACGGGTTCGCGAATACCGTCAATATCTACAGGAGGAGCTGCGACGAAAGCAATGATGAATACAGAGGTTGCGGTTAGCAAGGTGGGAATCATTAAGACACCGAACCATCCGATATAAAGACGGTTTTCGGTGCTGGTGATCCAGTCGCAGAAGCGACCCCATAGGCTTGCGCTTTCGCGTCGTTCTAAAGTTGCGGTCATGGTAATTTTCGGTTTTCAAGAGATAATTAGTGATTCCCCAGGCTAGTAAGCTTGTTATTCTAGAATATATCACAAAAACTTATCTGTGTCAACCAAAATTGAGTGAGTCTCCAGAATTCCCGGATATGGGGGCTTCTTCTCGATATCTCAAACAATTTTTACTCCACATGATGCGCGTCCCGATCAAATTCAGTCTCTGAAAAACTGGTCATGTGTCAAGCCTTTTTGCGAGGCACTCCGCAACTCTGCATCGGACCCCCCCCCCCCCCCCCCGCTATCCTATTGGGAAGGATCTAACAATTAACCACCTAAAAAAGAAGTAATTGCCAATCCCCACTTGTGGCTTAGACAGCCGTTATTCGTCGTTCACCCCTCACTCAACCATTTCTTCCTTCGTAGCGTTTTCTGATTCCCAGATAGTTTGTGCCCCGGTTCCAACCCACAATATATTCGTTGTGGGTTGGAACGAATCCGAAACTAACGGAAATGGGCAAAAGCTTTGTTGGCTTCCGCAACTTTATGAGTCTCCTCTCTCTTCCGTATGGCACTACCGGAATTTCTGGCGGCATCCATTGATTCATCACTCGATCTTGAAGCCATACTTCGACCTGAGCGTCTTCGACACGCGATTAATGACCACCGGATAGCCGAAGCTTTTCCCTCTGCTGGTACTACTTCAACGGGAACTCGATAAGTTGATCCACCTACACGTCTGGTTTCTGTCACTACGTCGGGAGTTACCCCGCGCACCGCCTGTCGCAGAACAGACAGTGGGTTCCTATTTGTCTTTTACCTAATCCGCTTCATAGCCTGATAAAAGATATGATAAGCCGACGACTTCTTGCCGTTTTTCAGGATACGATCGACTAGCATATTTACCAATCGATTACGATAAATTGGATCTGATTCGATATTTCTATTTCTGTTCACTACACTGCTCCGATGTAACACGAGTCTACAAATCTAAATATGTCAGATTTCAATCAATTCTTTTATTTCAATGGTATCTTAGGCTACTATTTTGGCTTCTTCACTCCATATTGTAGGGTGGATCCACCAGTTAGTCGGGGATCTCCCTCCAAACTGCACGTGCGACTTTCATCGAATACAGCTTTCCACATGACTGAATGGAAACTAAACTATTCAAATGATGTTGAACCCTTTTTTTTTTAGATGCAAATCATATTTACTCATTGCATATTGAGTATCCGTTTTCCCCCATTCCACGGATAAAAAGAAAAAATCGAAGTGTAGATATAGAAGGAGAAAATCTTGCAATTCAGTTATCTTACTAGGAATGTCCGTAGGTTTCTCAATCCAATCAGTAAACGTGCATAAAGGCTTCACTGAATCTCCGTGGTCGTAATCTAAACCTGTTCCAAGAGGAAAAGACATCCCAAGATTTTCTCAGGTGGGAGTCCGGGTAAAACTCAACTTACTGGAATAGAACACCTTAGACACCAAGTTGTTTCACACAAATAGATAGGTAGTAATTAATCTCTATCAATCTCTGTAGTAGCAGGCTTCAGTCCCCCTGCAATGCTGGGTCAGCTACACATTGAACATATCAGAACAACTGATACGGAATCATTGCAATGATACAAGTTGTGACAATGTTTTGCAACGCACTAGAACGCCCTTTTTTACGATCCTTCACCCCTACAGCATCTAAAGTTCCTCTAACAATGTGATACCTAACACCGGGTAGGTCTTTGACCCTTCCGCCTCTCACGGGGACCACCGAATGTTCCTGCAAATTATGGCCAATACCTGGTATATAAGCCGTTACCTCAAACTTGGAGGTTAATCGAACTCTCGCGACTTTACGGAGGGCAGAGTTGGGTTTTTTTGGTGTAGTCGTGGAATAGTCGGCAGCTTCAACGTCACTATACGGAACCGTACGTGAGATTTCCACCTCATACGGCTCCTCGTCATTCAATTACTCCTGAGATGATAAAAGAAGTCCAAAATTCCTATTGTTTTCAACTACAAATACAAAATAGAAAGAGATTGAAATCCTTTTCAATCTCTTTCTGAGGCTTCGGCTTTGCCCCCCACTCATTTACCGGATCTCGTCATTATTAATAAGTGACGCAGATAAAGAGATGAAAAATGTATTAAATCCACGGGTAGATTTGATTTGTTAACGAGTTCCCTATTTTCGTGCAAGTAATATGATGCGGATTGAGTATGGAGGAGATTGACGAGTCGGTATCAGCTTATCCGCATCATTAATCACTTTTTGATAAGGAATCCATTTTGAAATGGAGACAGTTTCGATATCTCACTCTCGTTCTTTATTTCGTTTCGACGAGGCTACCTGAAGAGGATCCGGCAACCTGACGCCGACGAACTACCCTAATTAAGTAGCTGAGCTAAAATATGGAGTAGGTAGAATCCGACCACTACCTGAAGTTTGCCAGCGACGATGACGCTGAAGTAGCAACGAAAAAGAAAAACCAAGCATACATACAAAAAAAATAGAAATAAGTTAAGGTTAATGGGTTATTTGTTTAGCCGATTGAGGCTTAGTCAGCCTGTTCCGTCGCGAGCAACCGGTCAAGCCCCACTGCATCCTACTACTCCTCTTCTGCGAACCAAATCAGAAGTCTAGGTTCCGCAGGGAATAAATTGTACCACAAGAGCTAGGGGAGGTCAAGCCGTTTCTGTCACCAGTTGTTACTAGCAATCCCATATCTCAAGGATTAAGAGTAAGAGAGGCCGGAAGTCTAGCAAAGGAAGAGTTAGCACCGGCAGGGGTGAGGTGCTGGTATATTAAGTATAGTTACAAAGTTACGAAATGTTAATTAGAGGTGGAGGCAGCCTCGACTCCCTCGCAACATTCTTCGAAAACTATTTTAGATTGAATTTGGGGACTTGCCAAACTGAAACTGCCTCCCAATTTCCTTTTGGGTAGAGCTAAGAAAACGAGTGGGCCAGGCACACTGAGCAATCTGTTATCTCTGCTAATAAACTATCTCTATAGTGTGGGACCCATAAAAACTATTTCGAGCAGGAGGGGAAGAGCTCCGTTTACCATCCGTATCTGCTTCTTCTGCTTGTTTTGCTCTTTTCAATTACCAATTACGCTGGCTGGGTTTTCCATGTTCCATATTGATTTCACCTTGAATGACACATCCTAACGCCGGGAAAAATATCTCATTGAAGCTTAATTTGCTAAAACTAGATTGAGAAATGAGATGACGGATTTCGGGAAGCCGTATCTCAGGTTCCGAATTCGCGAAAATCTCTCTTTATCTCAGACGGGGCTTTTCTTTCTTATCTCATAAGAAAATAGCGAAAAGACGCCTCAAACCACTTACTCGTTTCCATCTCTCAATAACTGATGTGAAGGGGACCAAATGCTAGCTCTAAAGAGAATAGATTAGCCGCATCGAGATAGTTTAATCCGAATTTTTGACCACGGAAATTTCCAATCTCGTCGCGGGTGAGTATAGAAAAGAGGAGAGATAGAGAATCCAGCACCGGAATGCCACCCCAGCTTAGTAAAAATAAT